ATGATCCACATAAATAAAAAAAAAGTGTGGATGAAACAGCAAAATAACAATACGGAAGAAGAAAATCTCGGGTTTATTCAATATCAATCAAGGTACAATAAGCAAGCTTGACTCCTTTTTTGTTGATGGAGTCTCAACAAAAACTACCCGATTGAGGGTAATCCCATAATCTAATAGATCCTGTTAGTTCATAGATCTTGCTAGTGTATCTATTCATTTGATCTTTTTTCTATCCGTCTCATATCACATAATCACATAGAAGTAGAAGAAATTTTTGTCGTTATTTGTTATGTTATTTTTATATTAGTCAAATATATAATATGGGATCATATGAGAGACTAATAGAATAGAAAATAAGAAATAAGAATAGAGCAAGAAAAAAAAAACGGGGAATAGTGAAGAAAAAATTACACAAAACGAGCATAGGGGCTACCCCCTCTTTCTTTTCTTTTTTATTTTAGTAATGTAATTAATTGAATTTAATTTGATTAATGCGAAGTTCCTTAAAGACCTCTGCCTTCTTTGAAATATCATGAACGGTTCCTGTAGGTTGAGCGCCTTTTTCAAGGAAATATAGAATAGCGGGAACATTTGAATAAGTTTGATTCTTTATCGGATCGTAAAAGCCCACTTTCCGAAGATCTCTTCCTTCTCTTCGGGATCGAACATCAATTGCAACGATTCGATAGATGACTCATTGGGATAGATGTAGATGAACAATGCCCCCCCTAGAAACGTATAGGAGGTTTTCTCCTCGTACGGCTCAAGAAAGAATGATTCGAATTTTTGTATAATTTATGTATATAGTGACAAATAGATCCAAAAAATCATCAAATCGATTAGACTATGATTTGATTCGTTTTTTCTTCTTACTCCCTGAAAAATCAAAAATCATCCGTACTCATAACTCAAGTTAGATAATTCCAAAAGAGTTCAAAGGAAAATCCTTAGGCCCAGGCATTTCATTTATTGAGCTGTCTCGAACCCCTTTTGTTTGTCTCGTTTAGAATCAAATTTTTTGATTCCTCATTCTGATCCAGTTGTTGAGACAATTGAAAATGGCGTTTTCTTGTTCCGGGATCCTTTATCTTTTCTTTGAATCATTGGGTTTAGACATTACTTCGGTGATCCTTAATCGTTTCAAAATGGCAGCAACATACCTTTTGTGATTTCTTTCTATCGAAAAATCATACGAACGATAGATTCCCGTGTGATACACTTTTGATCGAAAAAGTTTTACCAATTCCAACATAATTTATTTACTTTTGGATTTGCAACTTTTGTTCGAATTGAATCCTTTCGATTTCTATATCGAAGATATACTTACGAAGTTGTTCCAACTTATTGATTGACACTAACCCTAGATTCTTGCCTCTGAGAAATGAATCAATACTTTCTGCTCGAGCTTCATCATGTACTATTTCCATTATAACCCAACAAAATGGACGTTCTAGTAGAACAGAACAAACTATGTCGAGCCAAGAGCACCTTCATTCCTATATCCTATATTATATATATAATCAAATGGCGGATGTAATAATCCACGACTGATCATGTCCTTCAAGTCGCACGTTGCTTTCTACCACATCGTTTTAAACGAAGTTTTACCATAACATTCCTCTAGTTTGGAACCGGTATGGAATTGATTCAATATGGAATCATGAATAGTCATTGGCTCAATCGGTACATAGTAATTTCTATTTTTATTTTTCTAGACTATCTATACTATATAAATAGTAGGTATTTCTATTTCATTTATCTGGAGAAGTCTCAGCAAAGATTCAATTTGATTAACTACCTGTATGAATGAACCAATTTCATTTATAATATATTTTATAATTTATTTGAATTTTTTATAAAGTTATAAGGAACACGAATGGACGAGTTCTTCTTTAGATAGGGAATCTAGAATTGACTTTATTATAGATAGGGAATCCAGAGGCTTGTCGTTCGCATTTCGATTCAGAATACAGCATTGATAATTCAAATAGATATGGCACGTAAAGTTTCGATAAGTAACTAGCTTCAATATGAATATGATCGAGACGGGCATGGGCATACACTGAATGGCCCATCTGATTGATTTTCTTTTTGAATTATGCATTGATCTATGTTCCCATCCTACCTGGATCACAAATGGATTTAGTTACATCTGCATGTCATTTGCACTCGATTCGGTTTGTGAGAGAGAAAGATCTGATTCAGAAAAGAATCATTAGCAATCATAAACAATGATCACATTGTATTCAACATTACACTCTTAAACAGAAGAGTGTTAGAGAGAACAATCTTTATTCTGTATAGAATCGGACTGCTCTGGGACGGAAGGATTCGAACCTCCGAGTCGCGGGACCAAAACCCGATGCCTTACCGCTTGGCCACGCCCCATTTAGATTTCTATTCAACATTAATACTAATAAACACTAATACCGGTATTGGTTTTTCGTCAATTCCTGCCCAAATATCTATGAAATAGGTTAGATTGTTGCTAGGATTTGAT